GTTTTATTTCGTTTTATCTTTTTTCCCACCTTCAGAAGAAAAAATTCCCCTATCATTCGATTTTCTGAAAGGTAACTATCTTGGTTTCGTATATAAATTTATATAGAATCTTTGAAAAAGACTTTCTTTCCTAAGAAAGAAAAACTTACTATCTTTGGGATCTGATCCTACACCGCTGCTCAAGACTTTAGTGGATCAACTCTATTACATAAGTGGATTCCTATTTTATCTCACATCACGAGATAAGTATATCTACCATCATGACATAAGTACGCAGTTATTATTGTATTGGCCCCAAATTTCGCCAATTGATCTTTACGGTGCTTCCCTTACCAATTAGATTCTTTTTTTATCCATAGAAAAAGTAGCTAGGTATATCTATTTATTTTCTTCATATTTCAACTTTTATGAATATAAGTTTTTTTCTTTGCTACAGCTGATAAAAATCGTTGTTTTAGACGATGTATATGTAGAAAGCCTTTTTTTGTTTTTCTTTTTTTACTTCTATAGTGAAGATAGTCGCACGTAATGACAGATCACGGCCATATTATTAAAAGCTTGTGGTAAGAATGGATTTCGTTCTAGTGCTCGAAAATAATATTCCAAAGCTTTCGTATGTTCTCCATTACTTGTATGGATAAGACCTATATTATAGAGTATATAACTTCGATCATAAGGATCAATTTCTAGTCGCATAGCTTCATAATAATTCTGTAAAGCTTCTGCATAATTTCCTTCGGATTGAGCTGACATCCGTTACGGTCGCCATTCAATTAAAAGAATCTCCGTTCCAAAACCGTACGTGAGATTTTCACCTCATACGGCTCCTCCCTTATGTGCATAAGGAGAATATACATGAAATCAAAAAGATGAAAATATTCTCATTATGGACTGAGCAGGGCTAGTGTTTTTACAAGAAATCTCTAGCCAACCTTCCTGCAAGAGATCTTTTCTTAATATCAAGGGTGTTGAGACTAGATAACTAGATAGAAATGAGAACTCGAGCAATTTCTTTGTTTTCAACGCCTCCTAATTTCCAGGAATTAGTCACTTCAAACAACCTTCGATGGTTATATTGGTATCCAAAGTACGAACGAGATGGATGTTTGTTGTCCCAACCATTCTTTTAGTCCCGAGCCCAATAAGGAAAGGGGTCATTTCTAACAAGGTTTTCGTGTTGTTGATTCCTAGGTGTAGTGCTTCTTCCCTTATGCTATCCGTTGGTACTAGTGTAGTGGAGTAGGATTGCCCCATAATACAGAACCTCTAGATATAACCTTTCGCTCAATACTAGAATCTAAGATTGAAACATAGCATCTGAGGTTGCATTAATCGAGGATACACGACAGAAGGAATTGTTCTATTTCCAAACTTCACCTTCAACAAGCGTAGATTTATTTCAAAAATTTTTCCGAATCACATGTCTTTCTCGTAAGACCAAGAGAAAAAAAAGAATCAAATCACACCATCTCTGTAATAGGTAAATGCCTCCTTTTCTCCTGAAGTTGTCGGAATTATTTGCAATAAGATATTGGCTACAATTGAAAAGGTCTTATCAATAAAATTTCCATTTATCCGCGATCTAGGCATAGCTAGCAATCCATTTTAGAATTCTTCTCATTCCCTCTCGGGGGAAAATGATCCCACAAAGAAAAGAATTGTACAGTACGAAATAACATAAAAATAGATTGATTTGAAAAAAAAAGATTATGGGCTTTTTATTCCAATTGTTCCTTTTTTATAGGAATCAATAAGAAAAGGTCCAACCCGGTTCGATTTCATCCTAATGTAGTAGTATACCAACGAAGCGAACTATTCCGATTTCGTTGAAATTACAGATTCAAATAACTCGAGAAATTTGTATTGAATTATGATACAAAGAGGAAAAAATCATTCTATGATGAAAATAGAATAACCACCTCTTTTTTATGTTATGTACATAGCAGGTATACAATCCACTATACAAAATGTTTTATCAATCTAGAATAGAGGGGTGAGGGAAGGGGTTTGTTGTTGAGAATTCTAAAGTCGGAAAGAAATTTGAGAATTTGTAAGGTATGGAATCGTAGTCTATATAGAATTATGATAGAAAGGTATCCATTAACCCTAGTCTAAAAAATCTAGACCTATTAATCAGTTGATTCGTTCTAATTCATTGATTTAATGGATTCGAATCGAATTTCTAGTAGGAGTCGTTTTTGCAAACACAAACCCCCTTTTCATTTTCAAAATTACAAATAAAAAAATTTCGTAAAAAAAGAATTGTCTTGAGGCCTCGAAAGATCTTTCTTTACTTTGATGAAAAATTTTCTATTTTTATTTATAATATTTTGTAATATATAGTTCAAATATATAGTTAAAATGGATTGGTCATACTTATCCAATCCAATAATCTAGAATGAAATATGAAGAACTCACTATTCACTTGGTTTTTGATTCATAATCATTATGTAGGAGAGATGGCCGAGCGGTTCAAGGCGTAGCATTGGAACTGCTATGT